GACAGCTCATAATGTTCATATCCATCTATTATGCGCCCTTGCATCTAGCATTGGGTAGACCACATACAATAACTGTCATAGCTCTACCTTATCTTTTATTTCAGTTCTTCGGCAATAATCACAAAAACTTTTTGAATTATGGATACAAGAATCCAAATTCAATACGCAATTTTAGTATTCAAAAAATATTCTTTCAGAATCTTATTTTTCAGTTATTCATTTCATATACCTATCTTTGGTCAATATTAATAAGATTAGGAAATAAATATATATGCAACAATAAATTTTTATTTTTCACAAGTAGTTTTATTGGTTGGTTAATTAGTCACACTTTTTTGATGAAATTGATTGAATTTATATTAGTCTGCATACAACAAAATAATTCAATTAAATCTAATGTACCTATTCAATCAAATAAGTACATTATGTCAGAATTTAGAAATTCAATGTTTAAAATATTTATTATTTTCTTATTTGTTACCTGTTTATATTATTTAGGCAGAATACCGCCCCCCTTTTTTACTAAGAAATTGTCAGAAATTGAAGAAAATAATGAAATTTATAAAAAAGGAAAAAGTGATGTCGAAAGAAATTTGCAAAGGGTACGAACTAAACAAAAAAGATCCAAGAACAAAGAAATTTTTTCGAAAAAAGAGAAGAATTTGTACAAAATCGATGAGGATAAATATAGCCTAGAATTTGCTCAAAAACCCCTTGTAAGCATTCTTTTTAATTATAAACGATGGAATCGTCCATTTCGATATATAAAAAATAATCGATTTGAAAATATCGTAAAAAATGAAATTTCAGAATTTTTTTTTCATACATGCCAAAGTGATGGAAAAGAGAGAATATCTTTTACGTATCCATCAAATTTATCAACTTTTCACAAAATGATGGAAACAAAATTTTATCTCTTCACAAGAGATAAAATTTCCTATGACGAATTGTCTAATTATTGGAACTATACTAATGAAGAAAAAAGAAAGAAACTGAGCAATGAATTTCTAAATAGGGCAAAAGTTATAGATAATCAATTTTTTTCTCTGGATATATTGGAAAACCGAATTCGATTGTGTAATGATGAAACTAAAACAAAATACTTAACTAAAATATATGATCCTTTCTTAAACAGATCTTTTCGTGGACGAATCCAAGATGAAAAAACTTACAAAAAAAATCAGATTTTGATAAATAAAATTCATAGTATCTTTCTTTATATTAATAATAATAATATTTATAAAAATAATAGTAATTATCAAGAATTGGAGGAGAAAATAAAAACATTTGATCGAAAAGCATTAGTAACTTCATTTTTTTTTTTTAACCAAATCCATAAATTTTCACAAAAATCACTATCAAGCTTAAGTTGTGAAACACTCTATTTATTTCCAGAAGATGAACAAATAAAAATGAATTCTGAAGATGAAGAAGAAAAAAAAAAAATAATCCAAATCTTATTCGATGCAATTAGAACAGATTTGAAGGATAAAACAATAGTAAATCGAAATAGAACTGAATGTATTAGAATAAACGAAATCAGTAAAAAAGTTCCTCGATGGTCATACAAATTTATTGATGAATTAGAACAACTGGACGGAAAAATTGAAGCAGAGAATTATCAAATTCGTTCTAGAAAAGCCAAACGTGTAGTCATTTTAAATAAATCTAAATTTTTAAAGAAAGACAATACTTATAATGATACTGGAGATACCGATAATACTAAAAAAAAAAACGAATTGGCTTTAATACGTTATTCACAACAATCGGATTTTCGGCGAGACATAATAAAAGGATCTATCCGTGCTCAAAGGCGTAAAACAGTTACTTGGAAATTTTTTCAAAAAAGTGTGCATTCCCCTCTTTTTTTGGATAAAATTGAAAGACCTTTATTCTTTTTTTTTGATAGTATCAAGTCAATGAAAATCTTTTTTATGTTCAAAAATTGGATGCGAAAAAAGAAAGAATTTCAAATTTATGATTATACAGAGAAAAAAGTAAAAGAAAGTTCGAAAAAAGAAGAGGAAAAAAAAAAAGAAAATGAGGAAAAAAAACGTATCGAAATAGCAGAAGCCTGGGATAGTATTATATTTGCTCAAGTAATAAGGGGTCTTTTATTAATAACGCAATCGATTCTTAGAAAATATATTATATTACCTTCATTGATAATAATAAAAAATATTGTTCGTATATTATTTTTTCAATTTCCTGAATGGTCTGAAGATTTTAGGGATTGGAAGAGAGAAATGTATATTAAATGTACGTATAATGGTGTTCAATTATCCGAAACAGAATTTCCAAAAAAATGGCTAACAGACGGTATTCAGATAAAGATATTATTTCCTTTTCGTCTAAAACCTTGGCACAAATCTAAGCTACGATCCAATGAAAAGAAAAAAGATCAAATGAAAAAAAAGAACTTTTGTTTTTTAACAATTTGGGGAACAGAAGTCGAATTACCCTTTTCTGGTTCTACCCAAAATCGATTTTCATTTTTTAATCCCATTTTAAAAGAACTCAAAAAAAAAACGAAACAATTTCAGTTTTTCATTTTTCGAGTTCGAAAAGCTTTAAGTGAAAAACTGAAATTGTTTCTAAATATCTTAAAAGAAAAAGCAAAATGGATCATCAAAAGTATTCTATTTCTAACGAAAAAAATGAAAAAAATTTCAAAATTTCTATTTATTAAATTTAAATTAAAAAAAATAGATGAATTGAGTGAAAGCAAAAAAGATTCAACAATCGGGAAGAACAGTCCAATGATTTTGGAAGCAACTACTAAAATTCAATCTATAAATTTGGCAAATTATTCAATAACAAAAAAAAAAATAAAGGATATGAATGCTAAAAGAAAAGAAATTTTAAAAAAAATCGAAAAAATGAAAAAAGGGCTTCTAATTTTAGAGACAAATATTTATTCGAACAAAACTACTTATGGTGTTAAAAGGATTGAATTAAAAAACAAAAATTTACAGATATTAAAAAGAAGAAGAAATGTTCGATTAACTCGTAAATCACATTCTTTTTTTAAATTTTTCATGAAAAGGACATACATAGATATCTTTCTATATATCATTTGTATTCCAAGGATCAATACACAACTTTTTCTTGAATCAACAAAAAAATTTTTCAATAAATCCATTTACACTAATAAAGCAAATGCAGAAAGAACTGATAAAACAAATCCAAATATAATTCGCTTTATTTCGATTATACACAAATATTTTAATACTAGGAATACAAATTCAAAAAATTCTTGTGACGTCTCCTTTTTGTCACAAGCATATGTATTTTTAAAATTATTACAAACCCGAATTATTAACATATATAAATTAAGATCGGTTTTTGAATATCATGAAAATTTTTTTTTTCTTAAAAATGAAATAAAAGATTCTTTTTTTGGAATACAGGGAATATTTGATTCAAAATTAAAACATAAGAACTCTCCCAATTCTGGAATAAATCAATGGACAAATTGGTTAAAGGATCATTATCAATATGACTTATCCCAAAGCGAATGGTCCAGATTAGTACCACAAAAATGGAAAAATAAGATCATTCAATGTCGCGTAACTCAAAATAAAGATTTAACCAAATATAATTCATATGAAAAAAGTCGATTAATTCTTTACAAAGAACAACAAGTAGGTGTATTAAAAAAAAAAATTAGAAAACAATATAGATATGATCTTTTATCCTATAGTTTTATCAATTATGTGGATAAGAAAGACTCATATATTTATGGATGGAAATCCCTATTTCAAGTTCAAGCAAATAAAAAAAAAGTGATTTATTCTAATTACAATGCGCATAAAAATGAATTATTTGATATAATAGGTAATATCTTTATCAAAAATTATATAGCGGAAGACACTATTATAGATATGGAAAAAAACCTGTATAGAAAGTATTTCGATTGGGCGGGAATCAATATAGAAATACTAAATCGTTCCATATCGAATCCGGAATTTTGGTTCTTTTCAAAATTAGTGATATTTTATAATGCATATAGGGATAACCCATGGATCATACCAATCAAATTACTTTTTTTACATTTTAATTTAAATCAAAATATTAGTGAAAATAAAAATAACATTACTAAAAAGAAAAAAATAATGGATATTTATCGACCATCGAAAAAAAAGAAATCTCTTGAATTGGAGTTAGAGACTCGAAATCAAGCAAAAACATTATACGTCGATCAAATAAATCTTGAAATACCTCTTTCAAACCAAGAAAAAGATTTTGTAGGATCAGGCAATGAAAAGAATATTAAGGGTATAAAGAAAAAGAAAGACAAGAACAAGATGGAGGCAGAACTAAATTTCTTACTAAGAAATTTTTTGATTTTACATTTGAATTGGAAGAATTTCTTAGGTCAAAGAATATTTAAAAATGTTAAAGTATATTGTCTCCTGATTAGATTGAAAAATTTAAGAGAAATTACTATAGCGTCTATTCAAAGAGGAGAGCTAGGTCTAGATATTATGATGATTCAAAATCAGAAGAATTTCACTCTTCAAGGCTTAAGAAAAAATAAAAAATTTATAAAAAAAGAAATATTTGTTATAGAACCAGTTCGTTTGTCTAGAAAAAACAAGAAAAAATTTCTTATGTATCAAACCGTGGGTCTTTCATTAATTCATAAGAATAAACGAAAAATTTATAAAAAATATCCAGAAAAATGTAATGTTAATACGAAAAATTTAGATAAATACATTACAAGAACAAGAGATCAAAAGGTAAGAGAAAAAAAGAATTTTGATTTACTTGTTACTGAAAATATTTTATCCGCTAGACGTCGTAGAGAATTGAGAATTCTAATTTGTTTAAATCCAAGTAATATAAATAGTATAGATAGAAAGACAATATTTTATAATGAAAATAAAGTCCATAATTGTTTTCAAGTTTTGACTAAAAACTATATATATCTTGAGAAAGAGAAAAAAAAACTAATGAATTTCAAAATTTTTCTTTGGCCAAATTATCGATTAGAAGATTTAGCTTGTATGAATCGCTATTGGTTTTATACCCATAATGGAAGTCGTTTCAGTATAGTAAGAATACATATGTATCCGCGATTGAAAATTCGTTAATCGAAATTTGTCTTCATATATATATATGGTATATGCATAACATAAATACAGACGCGTAAATCGAAATTTGTCTTCATATATATATATGGTATATGCATAACATAAATACAGACGCGCATTGTGGCATTGATATAAATAAAATGAAGTATCCATTAGATCAAAAAAAATCAACGAAATCCTCTTTTATTTTTTAAGTAGACAATTTTTTTGTGGTGAATCCATAAAAAAGTCTTTTTTATATCTATTTAAATTGGATTGATTAAATTAATAATTAAATTGGATTGATTAAATTAATAAGAATTAATTTGATTGTAAATAATAAGAAGAATTTATTAAGGAATTTCAGATTTATATACAAAATTCAAAACAAAATTAGTGTCATTATTATTACTGATCAATAAATTAAATATATATAAAGGGAGGAGATCGGAAAATCAAAAAATTAAATATATATATATAAAGCGAGGAGAAGGAAAAAACTTTCAATTTTTTATGGTAAAAAATGCATTTATACCAGTTATTTCACAAGAAAAAGAAGAAAAAAACCCGGGATCGGTTGAATTTCAAGTATTCCATTTTACCAATAGAATACGAAGACTTACTTCACATTTTGAATTGCACCGAAAAGACTATTTATCTCAAAGAGGTTTACGTAAAATTCTGGGAAAACGGCAACGATTACTGTCTTATTTGTCAAAGAAAGATGGAATACGTTATAAAAAATTAATAAATCAGTTTGATATTCGGGAGTCAAAAATTCGTTAAATTGAAAAGTAATTCTCAATTATTCCATTTATTAGATCTTGAATTTTGATGAACTTTTTTAAGCGATTCATATAAGAATGAATCGAGGAAAAACCTATGAATATCTTAACTACAAGAAAGGACTTCATGATAGTTAATATGGGCCCTCACCACCCATCAATGCATGGTGTTCTTCGACTTATTGTTACTCTAGATGGTGAAGATGTTATTGATTGTGAACCAATATTGGGTTATTTACACAGAGGAATGGAAAAAATAGCGGAAAATCGAACAATTATACAATATCTGCCTTATGTAACACGTTGGGATTATTTAGCTACTATGTTCACAGAAGCAATAACTGTAAACGGACCAGAACAATTGGGAAATATTCAAGTACCTAAAAGAGCCAGCTATATCCGAGTAATTATGTTAGAATTGAGTCGTATAGCTTCTCACCTACTATGGCTAGGGCCTTTTATGGCAGATATTGGTGCACAAACCCCCTTCTTCTATATTTTCAGAGAAAGAGAATTAATTTATGATTTATTTGAAGCTGCGACGGGTATGAGAATGATGCATAATTTTTTTCGTATTGGGGGGGTAGCAACTGATCTACCTTATGGTTGGATAGATAAATGTTTTGATTTCTGCGATTATTTTTTAACAAGGATTGTTGAATATCAAAAACTTATTACTCGAAATCCTATTTTTTTAGAACGGGTTGAAGGGGTAGGGGTTATTGATGGAAAGGAAGTAATAAATTGGGGTTTATCGGGACCGATGCTTCGGGCTTCCGGAATACAATGGGATTTACGTAAAATTGATAATTATGAATGTTACGAAGAATTTGATTGGGAAGTTCAATGGCAAAAAGAAGGAGATTCATTAGCTCGTTATTTAGTTCGAATTGGTGAAATGATGGAATCCATAAAAATTATTCAACAGGCTTTGGAAGGAATTCCTGGTGGGCCATATGAAAATTTAGAAATCCGTTCCTTTGATAGAGAAAAAGAGCCAGAATGGAATGATTTTGAGTATCGATTTATTAGTAAAAAACCGTCTCCGACTTTTGAATTGCCAAAACAAGAACTTTATGTAAGAATTGAGGCCCCCAAGGGAGAATTGGGAATTTTTCTAATAGGAGATCAAAATGGTTTTCCTTGGAGATGGAAAATTCGTCCACCGGGTTTTATCAATTTGCAAATTCTTCCTCAATTAGTTAAAAGAATGAAATTGGCCGATATTATGACAATACTAGGTAGCATAGATATTATTATGGGAGAAGTTGATCGTTGAAATGATAATAGATAGAACAGAAATACAAGATATGCGTTTTTTTTTCAGATTAGAATCCTTTAAAGAGGTATATGGAATTATATGGGCATTTTCACCTATTTTTATTCTTGTATTGGGAATTACAATAAGTGTACTAGCAATTGTATGGTTAGAAAGAGAAATATCCGCAGGGATACAACAACGTATTGGACCTGAATACACCGGTCCTTTTGGAGTTCTTCAAGCTCTAGCCGACGGAACAAAATTACTTTTCAAAGAGAATCTTATTCCATCTAGAGGAGATATTCGTTTATTCAGTATAGGACCATCCATATCAGTCATATCCATTATAATAAGCTATTCGGTAATTCCTTTTGGCTATAACTTTGTTTTATCTGATCTGAATATTGGTGTTTTTTTATGGATTGCTATTTCGAGTATTGCTCCCATTGGACTTCTTATGTCAGGATATGGGTCAAATAATAAATATTCCTTTTTGGGTGGTCTACGAGCAGCTGCTCAATCGATTAGTTATGAAATACCATTAGCTCTATGTGTGTTATCGATATCTCTACGTGCGATTCGTTAAGACAGAAATTTGTCGTTCGATCCTATTGCTATACTCCTTTCTTTATAATACTTTTATAGTATAAGGAGGTTAATAAATTGAATATATATTCCTTTTATTTTTAGTATTTATTTATCCAGATTGAATAATTTAATCAGATAGTTATATGAGTGCAATAAAACAGCTTCTATTGAATATAATTTATGAATACTATAATTACTTATAGTTAATAGAAAGTATGATGATTTAAAATTGCAGTAAAAATATTGAGTCTCATTTTCTATGTATAAGAATTAAGTGAAAAAATGAATTCAATTTTAAGTAGAAGTGGTCGTTTATCCCAAGGTTGGTTGATTAATCATCCTGTCTTGAAGCGGGCACAAAAGACCAACTTTTATTTATTTTAATATATTTAATATATGGTAATATATATTAAATATATTAAAATAAGGGATTAATAAAAAATGAATGGATGGTTAGAAACACCAAGATATACAAAGGATTTGTAACGTATATTTTTTAAAATATCCAAAAGAACATTTATGACTAATAGAAAAAAGAATACTAATTGGGGCTTTAAATTGGTAGAAAAAATAAAGCAGTACTCCCCACAATTCCGATCCAGAATATCTTCTATCCACTAATAAAATAAATGACTATCAGAAACGAAATAATCCTTTAATTTTTTTCTTAAGTCCCTTTTTTATTATACTTACATAAAAAAAGAATAGGTTAAGAACGAAAAAAAGAAAAAGTGGATCCCTTTTTCTTTTTTTGTCTCATATCCATATTTGTGGAGATAGAATTCATGTCATAATTTTGAAAACTAACATGTAATTTTTTTCGTAATCGAAAACGATTAGGAAGTTATTGATAATTCTAAAAGAGTATTTTATGGAAGAATTTAGTTATTACTCAACAAATTTACTTTTGGATTTGTTAAGGGATGAGATCAATTCAGAAGTACCTTTTGTATTTTTTATTTATTTATAAAAAAATATGAAATAAAATGTATTTTGCCTTATTCCAATTTTTATTAGGTTATTAGGACAGACAGAATTCAATTGGTCTAATTCAGAACCGTCCAATAAAATGGAATCTTATATATCTTAGGGATATATCAAGGGATAACTAAATGGCTCGGTCCGTAGATTTTTTAAGGCTTTAAAAAGGAGCCGTATGAGGTGAAAATCTCATGTACGGTTCTGTAATAGAGATGGGAACAGTAATGTTATCACCGACTAGGATTATCAAACAGTTTAAGTACAGTTGATATAGTTGATGCTCAATCAAAGTATGGTTTTTGGGGATGGAATTTGTGGCGTCAACCTATGGGTTTCATCGTTTTTATAATTTCTTCCCTAGCAGAATGTGAAAGATTACCCTTTGATTTACCAGAAGCGGAAGAAGAATTAGTAGCAGGTTATCAAACCGAATATTCGGGTATCAAATTTGGTTTATTTTACATTGCTTCCTATTTAAACCTATTAATTTCTTCGTTATTTGTAACAGTTCTTTACTTGGGTGGTTCAAATATCTCTATTCCTTACATATTCGTTTCTGAATTTTTTGAAATAAATAAAGCATATGGGGTTTTTGTAACAATAATTGGTATCTTTATTACACTAGCTAAAACTTTTTTATTTTTATTTGTTTCTATCACAACACGATGGACTTTGCCTAGACTAAGAATAGATCAATTATTAAATCTTGGGTGGAAATTTCTTTTACCCATTTCTCTTGGTAATCTATTATTAACAACTTCGTCTCAACTGTTTTCACTATAAAAAATGGACCTTCTATATTAAAATTAAAAACTTGTATCAAACAAGAGAAAGAAAAAAATATTCAGAGATATTCACGATATGTTCCTTATGGTAACTGGATTCATAAATTATGGTCAACAAACAGTCCGAGCTGCAAGGTACATTGGTCAAGGTTTCATGATTACCTTATCTCACGCAAATCGTTTACCTGTAACTATTCAATATCCTTATGAAAAAATAATCACATCAGAACGTTTCCGTGGTCGAATACATTTTGAATTTGATAAATGCATTGCTTGTGAAGTATGTGTTCGTGTATGTCCCATAGATCTACCCGTTGTTGATTGGAAACTAGAAACGGATATTCGAAAGAAACGGTTGCTTAATTACAGTATTGATTTCGGAATCTGTATATTTTGTGGTAACTGTATTGAGTATTGTCCAACAAATTGTTTATCAATGACTGAAGAATATGAACTTTCGACTTATGATCGCCACGAATTGAATTATAATCAAATTGCTTTGGGCCGTTTACCAGTATCAGTAATTGATGATTATACAATTCGAACGATTCAAATAAAATTTTAAATTATTGATAATTAAATCCAATTCTTCTGAAAACTCAAATTATAGAATATAAATCAAATCATATATTATACATATACTTCTTTAATTTTTAATATATAATATAAATTATTATAATAAAAATATATATTATAAAATATAAATAAAAAATAAATAAAAAATATTATATTATATTAATATAAATATATATATTATATATATATATTAATATATATATATATATATATATATATTTTTTTTTTTTTATTTTTTATAGTTTGAAATTACTCTTTCATATAAAGAAACGAATGAAATGATATTGATTCGATAATAACTGTACCTATAGCAATTCACATTTTTTTTATTAGGATCATTTCTTATCTTAGGATTAGGTTCAATTCAATGCGGGGATAATTTTAGTATTTCATATATAATTTTTTTTCTGGTCATATCAATAAGGTCATGAAATTTCGATTTATTTATCTCTTATTTTACATATAATGGACTTGCCTGAACCGTTACATGATTTTCTTTTAGTCTTTTTGGGGTCAGGTCTTATATTAGGAAGTCTAGGAGTAGTATTATTTACGAATCCCATTTTTTCTGCTTTTTCGTTGGGAATGGTTCTTGTTTGTATATCTTTATTCTATATTTTATCAAACTCCCATTTTGTAGCTGCATCACAGCTACTTATTTACGTGGGCGCTATAAATGTTTTAATCATATTTGCTGTGATGTTCATGAATGGTTCAGAATATTACCAAGATTTTCATCTTTGGACCGTTGGGGACGGAATTACTTTGATGGTTTGTACAAGTATTTTTCTTTCACTAATAACTACTATTCTAGATACATCATGGCATGGGATTATTTGGACTACAAGACCAAATCAGATTATAGAGCAAGATTTGATAAGTACTAGTCAACAAATTGGAATTCATTTATCAACAGATTTTTTTCTTCCATTTGAACTCATTTCAATAATTCTTTTAGTTGCTTTGATAGGTGCAATTGTTGTGGCTCGCCAATAAGAAATTTTTAGAACTAACAATATAAATCAAAATGGAATTTTGTTAGATTTTATCACATTAATTTTCGTTGAATTCTATGTGAACGTAAAAGAGTATTTATGTAGAAAATCGTTTTTTATTGTCAATATATTATCTTTTTGTAGTAGACTTTTTATATTCTTTAGTCAATATAATCCGTTGAATTCTCGTTCATATTGAAATGAATAAAAATGGATAAGGAGTTGGTCAATGATATTTGAGCATGCACTTGTTTTGAGTGCCTATTTATTTTCTATAGGTATCTATGGGTTGATTACAAGTCGAAATATGGTTAGAGCCCTTATGTGTCTTGAACTTATACTGAATGCAGTTAATATAAATCTCGTAACCTTTTCCGATTTTTTTGATAGTCGCCAATTAAAAGGAAATATTTTTTCAATTTTTGTTATAGCTGTTGCAGCCGCTGAAGCAGCTATCGGACTGGCTATTGTTTCCTCTATTTATCGTAATAGAAAATCAACTCGTATCAATCAATCGAATTTGTTGAATAAATAGTATTACTTAAAAAGTATAATTTATAATAGTGTGTACTATTAATCAATTCAAATGGACATATATTTCAAATTGGCATATATGATATATAACTTATGATAATGTTTGCAAAAACAAACATAAGAAATCAAAGTATCTTGGTTCTATTATGTTCTTTTTAGTTTAATTTATCTATAAGTAGATTTTGATTAGCAAAATTATGATAAATCATTGATTCATCTGGTGTAATATTTATATATAATTCGTAATTCGTTTACGACTTTACTAGATCGAAAATGGTGAATTTTTGATGTTCAAGGATTACGATCCAATGTCACATTCAGTAAAGATTTATGATACATGTATAGGATGTACTCAATGTGTCCGAGCCTGCCCCACAGATGTTTTAGAAATGATACCTTGGGATGGGTGTAAAGCTAAACAAATTGCTTCTGCCCCAAGAACAGAAGACTGTGTTGGTTGTAAGAGGTGTGAATCCGCCTGTCCGACGGATTTCTTAAGTGTTAGAGTTTATTTATGGCATGAAACAACTCGAAGCATGGGTCTAGCTTATTGATATATTTCAAAAAGAACCACACACACAAGTACCTTTTTTTTACTGGCAAAAACCCGCGCTCAAAATACAAAAACAAATCTTTTGTATTTTGAGCGCGGGTTTTTCTAGTCTAAGTATATCTTATTTTTATCACGAATTTTTTTCCTTGGTTAACAATAATTGTAGTTTTGCCAATAGCCGCGGGTTCCTTAATTTTCTTATTTCCGCATAAAGGAAATAAGGTAATTAAGTGGTATACTATTTGTATATGTTTAATTGATCTCCTTCTAACAGCCTATGTATTTTGTTATCATTTCGAATTGGATGATCCACTAATTCAATTGACAGAAAATTATAAATGGATCCATTTTTTTGACTTTTACTGGAGATTCGGAATAGATGGACTCTCTATAGGACCCATTTTATTGACAGGATTCATTACTACTTTAGCTACGTTAGCGGCTCAGCCAGTTACTCGAGAATCCAAATTATTTTATTTCCTGATGTTAGCAATGTATAGTGGTCAAATAGGAACATTTGCTTCTCGAGACATTTTACTTTTTTTCATCATGTGGGAATTCGAGTTAATTCCTGTTTATCTACTTTTATCCATGTGGGGTGGAAAAAAACGTTTGTATTCAGCTACAAAGTTTATTTTGTACACTGCGGGAAGTTCTGTTTTTTTATTACTGGGAATTCTGGGTATGGGTTTATATAGTTCGAATCAACCAACATTAAATTTTGAATTATTAACTAATCAATCATATCCCATGGCGCTGGAAATAATATTCTATATGGGATTTCTTATTGCTTTTGCTGTCAAATCACCAATTATACCCTTACATACGTGGTTACCCGACACCCACGGGGAGGCACATTACAGCACTTGTATGCTTTTAGCCGGAATATTATTAAAAATGGGAGCATATGGGTTGGTTCGAATTAATATGGAATTATTATCTCGTGCTCATTCTATATTTTGCCCCTGGTTAATGCTATTAGGTTCAATTCAAATAATCTATGCAGCTTCAACATCTCTTGGTCAACGTAATTTAAAAAAAAGAATAGCTTATTCTTCGGTATCTCATATGGGTTTCTTAATTTTAGGAATTGGCTCTATAAGCGATACAGGTCTCAACGGGGCTATTTTACAAATAATCTCTCATGGATTTATTGGCGCTGCGCTTTTTTTCTTGGCGGGAACTAGTTATGATAGACTACGTCTTCTTTATCTCGACGAAATGGGTGGAATGGCTATCCCAATGCCAAAAATATTCACAGTTTTCACTATGTTATCGATGGCTTCTCTTGCATTGCCGGGCATGAGCGGTTTTGTTGCAGAATTGATAGTCTTATTAGGAATAATTACTAGCCAAAAATATCTTTTAATCACAAAAATACTAGTAACTTTTGTAACAGCAATTGGAATGATATTAACTCCTATTTATTCATTATCTATCTTACGTCAAATGTTCTATGGATACAAGATTTTTAATACACCAAATTCTTATTTTTTTGATTCGGGACCACGAGAATTATTTATTTCAATTTCTATCCTTATACCTGTTATAAGTATTGGTATTTATCCAGATTTTATTTTTTCATTTTCGGCTGACAAGGTTGAAGCTATTCTATCTAATTTTTTATAGATAGTTTTCACGAATAAATGAAAAAAAAGAAGAAATAAATCCATAAATCCTATGTACAATACAAATATATATATATTTGTATTGTATTAATTATGTATTAAATAATTCTAAGTGAATATCTTTGTTGTTTGTGAGAAACCCTTGAGTCACTACCGCATTACTTGATTTAAGGGGTTCTCTATCATTTATTGGAATTTTTGTTTTTAGTTATTATATATATATTTTCTATTTTATTTGGATTTCTATTTTATTTGGATTTCTGTATTTAGATTTGTAAAGTTGTTTCTTCACTTTAATTCAATTAGATGTAAATGAACCATAACTATGTAGTCCTATTCCTAAAAGATTTATCCCTAAATAACATACCCAAATTATAAAAAAACCCATAGAAGCCACTATTGAAGAGTTTATATATTCTAATTTTTTATTTTTTCTAGTATGTAAATAAATCGCGAATATAGTCCAAGTAATAAAAGCCCAAGTTTCCTTTGGATCCCAATTCCAATATGATCCCCATGCCTCATTAGCCCATACTGCTCCTGAAATAATACCTATTGTTAAAAAGATAAAACCTAGACTAATAGTACGGTAACCCCAACGATCCAATTGTTGAATAAATTGAGATCTATAATAATTTCTATAAGACGAAAAAGCAGTTTTTTGGAAAACATTATTTTTTTCATTCATATTCATGTATTTAATTTCGACAAAAGAAAATGATTCATTTATTAAAAAAAACAAATTCTTCCTTTTACCAAGCAGTTCTTGGAATGTAATGACTAAAATAGCTACAGATAATAATGATCCACATAAAAGAGTTGCATAACCCAATATCATCATACTTACGTGCATCATTAACCAATGGGACTGTAAAGCGGGTACTAATATTATGGATTCGTTCATTTTTCTTAAAAGACCTGAAGTAGCAAAGACTTGAGTAAAAATAACACTTGGTGCGATTATTGTGTTTAAATAGTAGTTTTTATGTTTTTTGAAGCAAGGAACCATATAAAAAATGGAAAAAGTCCATGAAAGAAATATTAATGATTCATATAAATCACTAAACGGTAAATGTCCCGAAAAAGCCCAACGAGTAACTAACAATCCTGTTATACAAAAAAAGGTTATTATCATGCCTTTTTTTGACGAATCATATAATCCTATGATTTCATTGACTAATAATAAGGTTATCAAATGAATTGAAATTAAAATGGATACGACCGAAAACGATATATGAGTTAATATATGCTCTAAAGTTGAAAATACCATCATATATAATGACAAAATCGAAATACTAGGAATAGAAATAAGAATTGAGTTCATTATAGGACCTATTTTTTGATTTTGAAAAGATAAGATATCATGCCGCTACTCGGACTCGAACCGAGATGCTCTAGCACTGCTTCCTAAGAGCAGCGTGTCTACCAATTTCACCATAGCGGCTTACTCAAAATCATAATAATTAATTTTTAATCAATTGTCGAGATTCAAAGAATCAATTAAAGTCAAATATTTGTTTACTAAACATTAAATAAAGAATTTAATTAGAATCTATTCGAAATATATATATATTGCAATACTTTTCTTTTTATTCTATATATATATTATAATATTAATAATAATAATCTATTTATTATGTTATGTAATTTGAAATGACTCTTTTTTTATTTATTTCATTTTCTGAATATAAAGAAATGTATTTCCATTTTTTTATATTCAGTGGAAAATAAAAAGCGCACTTCTATATCAAAATCAAAAATGGAACACTACATTCAAAGGATTTTTTATTAGAATATAGATAATGTAAATATTTTAAATTAATACTATACTGAAATTAATACTATAACTATATATATATTAGATATTAAATTTATATTAGTATTTTTTTTTTTTATTTTTCAAATATTCATTGAATCCTGTTAATTGAAATTACTCTAACGTTTGTATTTGTTACAAAAAAAGCATTTTGAATTCCCCGTAAAAATAGATTGTGCTAATGAAAAAGCTTTCAATCTTGTCCAATATCCTTTCTTTTTCCATAAAGTATTCCGAATAATTTTTTTTGATATAGAAATGCGCTTTTTTGGAACTGCCATATAATTTCTATAGTTTTTCATTTTTATATAGTTCTATGTCAAAGACATTTTTTTCCGTAAATGAAAAGGAATTTTTCTTTAATTAGCCATATATCTTATCTATCTTAATTCCCATTTTTTGTTTCCTATTTAAAGTAAAACATTGAATATTATAACCCTTTTTATAAATTTTTCCAAACATCGAGATTTTTTATTGTAATCGAAAATACTAAATTAGTTCAAAAATCAAAAATGAACCAATGATTTTTTTCAAAAATTAGATTTCTCGCTAGGAATTTTGTTATCGCTCCATTTTGAGTTTATACTTTGTAATATGTAATATTCAATATTCAAAATATTTAATAAAGATTCAAATTATTTAATAAAGATTCAAATTAATAATACATCTGTCTATTTTAATTCTATATTTCTTTTTTTATTAACCGAACTCCTTCTTTACAAAAAAGATAAAAAACCAACGAATAAGAAATCAAATTCATTAGAATCGGAATTTTTTTGTTTATTGTATGGAATATACATATCAATATTCATGGATTATACCTTTTATTCCATTTCCAGTTCCTATGTTAATAGGAGTGGGACTTCTATTTTTTCCGACGGCAACAAAAAATATGCGTCGTATGTGGGCTTTTCCTAGTATTTTATTGTTAACTATAGTTATGATTTTTTCGGTTGATCTGTCTATTCATCAAGTCAATAATAGTTCTATTTATCAATATGTATGGTCTTGGACCATAAATAATGATCTTTCTTTAGAGTTTGGGTGCTTAATCGATTCACTTACGTCTATTATGTTAATATTAATTACTACTGTTGGTATTTTGGTTCTTATTTATAGTGATAATTATATGTCTCATGATCAAGGATATTTGAGATTTTTTGCTTATATGATTCTTTTTAATATTTCAATGCTGGGATTAGTTACTAGTTCGAATTTGATACAAATTTATGTTTTTTGGGAATTGGTTGGAATGTGTTCTTATTTATTAATAGGCTTTTGGTTCACACGTCCTATTGCGGCAAATGCTTGTCAAAAAGCATTTGTAACTAATCGTGTAGGGGATTTTGGTTTATTATTGGGAATTTTAGGTCTTTATTGGATAACGGGTAGTTTGGAATTTAGGGATTTGTTTCAAATAATAAATAACTTAATTTATAAAAATGAGATTAATGTTTTTTTTGTTACTTTGTTTGCCCTCTTGCTATTTTGTGGCGCAGTCGCTAAATCCGCCCAATTTCCTCTTCATGTGTGGCTACCTGATGCTATGGAAGGACCTACTCCTATTTCCGCCCTTATACATGCTGCTACTATGGTAGCGGCGGGAATTTTTCTTGTAGCTCGGCTTCTTCCTCTTTTCATAGTTCTACCCCCAATAATGAATGGAATAGCTTTTATAGGTATAATAACAGTAGTATTAGGAGCTACTTTAGCTATTGCTCAAAAAGATATTAAGAAAAATTTGGCCTATTCCACAATGTCTCAATTGGGTTATATCATGTTAGCTTTAGGTATGGGATCCTATCGAGCCGCTTTATTTCATTTGATTACTCATGCTTATTCAAAAGCATTGTTGTTTTTAGGATCTGGATCCATTATTCATTCAATGGAAGCTGTTGTCGGATATTCTCCAGCTAAAAGTCA